CCTATTGTGTCTGCTTGACCTTTCATAAGCGGAGACAGAATAAAGCGCCCATAAAAAAGACGCTTACTGTCTGCTGCTGATTCAACACACTTCCACTGGAGTGTCCGAGTAGATACTGTTATTTTCTCTCGAACCATAATAATATTATTTGATCAGATCATTGAATCATTTATTTCTCTTGTTTCTCTTGCTATTGAAATATCTTCCATTTTTTTTCTATACACGTCTTTTTTTCGGGGGTCTACAGCCATTATGTGGCATAGGAGTTACATCCCGTACGAAAGTTAATAGTATACCACTTCTGCGAATAGCTCGTAATGCTGCGTCTCTTCCGAGACCGGGACCTTTAATCATGACTTCTGCTCGTTGCATACCTTGATCTACTACTGCACGAATAGCATTTGCCGCTGCGGTTTGAGCAGCAAATGGTGTCCCTCTTCTTGTACCTCGGAAGCCACAAGTACCGGCAGAGGACCAAGAAACCACTCGCCCCCGTACATCTGTAACAGTCACAATGGTATTATTGAAACTTGCTTGAATATGAATAACCCCCTTTGGTATTTTACGTGTACTCTTACGTGAACCAATACGTCCACGTGAACCCTTTTTCGGTATAGCTTTTGCCATATTTTATCATCTCATAAATTTGAGTCAGAGATATATGGATATATCCATTTCATGTCAAAACAGATCCCCTATTTGTATATCAGGTCTTTAATGAGCCTTATTATCCTTGTCTTTGTTTATGTCTTGGGTTCGAACAAATTACTATAATTCGTCCCCTACGACGTATTAGTCGACACTTTTCACAAATTTTACGAACGGAAGCTCTTATTTTCATATTTGCCACTCCTTACTTTAATTTTGAATCTACTTCTTGGAAGAAAATAAGTTTCTTGAAATTTTCAATTTTTAATGGTATTCCTACGAAATAAATAGGGAAACACCTAATCTTTCGAATCTTTGTTGCGGAGTCGATAAATTATACGACCTCTGGTTGAATCATACCGACTTACTTCAATTTTGACTCTATCGCCTGGCAGTATCCGTATAAAACTACGTCGGATCTTTCCTGAAACATGACCTAGAATTATATCTTCATTATCTAAACGAACCCGGAACATACCGTTGGGAAGCGATTCAGTAATTAAACCTTCATGAATCCATTTTTGTTCTTTCATTCCAGGCAAAACCCCCTTGAAGTATTAACTAGTGGAGGAAGAACCCTATTAGACAACCCAGCACTTCTCTTTTCTTTTTCACAAATAAGAAGTTTCATATTCAATTCGGATATTAGAAAGATTACCATATATAACACAAAATTTCTCCGCCTATTCTTTCTAGTCGAGCCTCTCGGTCTGTCATTATACCCCGAGATGTAGAAAGAATTACAACACCCATCCCACCTAAAATTCTAGGAATTCTTTGATAGTTAGAATAGATTCGTAGACCCGGCCGACTGATCCGTTTTAAATTTAAAAGATTTCTATAAGTGCTTTTCCTATTCCTTCTATGTCGTAGGGTTAAAACCAAAAAATATTTGTTGTTTTCTCGATGTTTTCTCACGTTTTCGATAAAACCCTCTCGTAAAAGTATTTTCACAATACTTTCGCTGATATTAGTAGATGCTACTCGAACCACGCTTTTTCTATACATATCGGCATTTCGTATAGAGGTTATTATGTCAGCAATAGTATCACTACCCATGATTAATTTAAATTATTGGTGCCTCCAAATTTGGATATAATCAACATGTTTTTTCTTTTTTTTTTTTTTTACGTATTTGTTTATGAATATTAATTTTAAAAGGTATATACGTGATACAAAATCTACTAAATGAATCTTAATCTATTTCTTTTAAATACCCTACTATAACCATATCGTGGTCTCATTTTATAATACCTCGGGAGCTAATGAAACTATTTTAGTAAAATTGAACTGTCTCAATTCTCGGGCAATCGCACCAAAAACTCGAGTTCCTTTTGGATTTCTTTCTTGATCAATCACAACTGCAGCATTGTCATCATATCGTATTATCATACCGTTGTCACGTTTAAGTTCTTTACAAGTACGTACAATTACAGCTCTGACCACTTCTGATCTTTGTAGAGGCATGTTTGGAACTGCGTCTTTGATCACAGCAACAATAACGTCACCAATACGAGCATATCGACGATTGCTAGCTCCTATGATTCGAATACACATCAATTCTCGAGCCCCGCTGTTATCTGCTACATTCAAATGGGTCTGAGGTTGAATCATATCATTTTTTTTTTATCTGTTTTTACAATACAAAGGTCAAAGAAAAAAAGAAATATTATTTGTCCAAAAAAAGAAACCTGCATCCGCTATTTTTAATTAGGGCCTATTTCTTTTTTAGCCCGAAATTATAAATTGAGCTCGTATAGGCATTTTGGACGCTGCTATTGAAATAGCCCTTCGGGCTATATTTTCTGTTACTCCACCCATTTCATAAAGAATTCGACCAGGCTTAACAACAGCTACCCAATATTCGGGAGAGCCTTTACCTGAACCCATACGTGTTTCTGCGGGTCTTACTGTAACTGGTTTATCTGGAAATATACGAACCCATATTTTTCCACCGCGACGTGCATTTCGTGTCATTGCTCGTCGACCTGCTTCTATTTGCCTAGATGTGATCCAAGCGGGTTCAAGTGCCTGAAGAGCGTATTTACCAAAACAAATAGTATTACCTCGATAAGATATTCCCTTCATTCTTCCTCTATGTTGTTTACGGAATCTGGTTCTTTTGGGGTTATAGTTGATGGTTTGTTTTGAATTCCATCTCTACTACAGAACTGGACGTGAGAGTTTCTTCTCATCCAGCTCCTCGCGAATAAAAATAAATTCAAATTAAAGATTTAGAATTCAATTCAGATATAATATAATTTGAATTAAGATATACATGTATTTAATAAGTAATCCGCTGACTCATGGATTTCATTTAATCTAGATCAAATCTATTATTCATTTTTATATCTTGTTTGTATAGTATAGATAATAGATAACTAAATATATTAAATAACTTTTTTTTCTTATATTTTAGATTTATAATGTTAAAAGGAATCTTTCTTTTGTTTTACTCTTTATCGTATTGGATTGACCCTAAATTTAGCAATCCAAAAAAATAAAGTTTTCGCGGGCGAATATTTACTCTTTCAATTTCTATTTCAGTTCTATCATTAGTTCATAACTTTTCCGAATAGATTAATTGGTTTCTGGTCGGTTCCGCCATCCCGATCAATGAATCGTTCAAATTCATTTTCACTAGAATCTTTTGAATTCACAGGTTCCATCGTTCCCATCCCTTCTTACTTAATGGTTAGGTCTGAATTCTACAATGGAGCTATTAGTTCTTGAGTCAATATTCTTAGTCTTTATTGGCTCGAAGCTCTTTATTTTTTGTTCGATGAGCAGATCCTTTTAATGATGAATCCTTATTGATGCTTTATTACACAGATTTTTTATGAGATGACTCATAGACCTTACATATTGGAATTTTATATCATCCATATTCTTTTTCTTTCTTTCTTTCATCCTTCCATTTATCCATACCCTTTCTTTTTTATTTCTATTGACAACTTAGAAGCAGATTTTTTAATGAAAAAGTATTTCAGTTGCTACAACAATATGAACAATATATCATATCTTGACTGGTTCTTTGGATCCAGATAATACGAAGGAATGAGTTGGTTATTACTTCTATAGTTATTTGTTTATACTATGGGGCTGGTTACTAACCCTCAAAAAACCAACGAGTCACACACTAAGCATAGCAATTTTATCAAAAGATTAATTTAATTTTTATTAAACCCTATAGAATTATAATTGTTTGTTCATTTTTTTATTGAAGAGAAAATAAGAAATAAATTTCTCTTTTTGTTCCATCGCCGGATAGAATGCAAAGGGAAATAAAGGTTTATTTTATTATTCCCCGTCTATAAATATCCAAATTTTGATGCCTAATACCCCATAGATAGTTCGAACTGTATAGGAACAATAATCAATTTTAGCTCGAATGGTTTGTAGTGGAACCCTACCCTCTCTGATCCATTCAACACGCGCAATTTCTTTTCCGTCGATACGTCCTGCAATTTGCACTTGAATTCCTTTTGTATCTGCTTGTTCAGTTAATTCTATAGCCTTTTTCATTGCTTTGCGAAAAGAAACTCTATTTTTTAATTGGCCGGCTATAAATTCTGCAAGAATATTAGGGTTTCCGTAAGGCTTTTCAATTCGTGTGATAGCAATGTTAAGTTTTCTATTTACAGAATTAAATTCTTTTTGTAAATTCATCTGTAATTCTTCGATTCCTCGGGGTCGACTTTCAATTAATATTTTTGGAAATCCCATATAGATTATGATTTGGATCAGATCGATTCTTTTTTGAATCTCTATACGCGCAATTCCCTCAACGCCAGAGGATGTTTTCATATTTTTTTGTACATAATTCTTGATATAATTTCTTATTTTTTGATCTTCTTGCAGACCCTCAGAATAATTTTTTGGTTGTGCGAACCAAAGGGAATGATGACCTTGGGTTGTACCAAGTCTGAAACCAATTGGATTTATTTTTTGTCCCATGTTCCCCCATTACTATTACTATACATATCATAATACGACATAGTTGTATCCTTTTTTTTCCATTTTGGTTTTTGTGACCACTTAATAGAGTCGGTATCTATATATCCACCTAAGGATATATCTTTCATTACAATAGTTATATGGCAGGTAGGTTTTTGTATGGCAAAACTACGCCCTCGAGCTCGAGGTTTTAATCTCTTCACGATAGTACCTTCATTTACTTCGGCTTTACTAATGACTAAATTTGCTTCATTCGAACCCATATTGAAACTAGCATTTGCTGCTGCAGAATAAACTAATTTGAAAATGGGATAACATGCTCGATAAGGCATGAGTTCTAATATCATAAGTGTTTCTTCGTAGGAACGCCCACGAATTTGATCAATTACTCTTCG